TGTGGAGGGAAGTGGGGTAAATGGCTGATACTACTGGAAGGATTCCTCTTTGGATAATAGGTACTGTAGCTGGTATTCTTGTGATCGGTTTAATAGGTATTTTCTTTTATGGTTCATATTCTGGATTGGGTTCATCTCTGTAGTAATCAGATGAATTGAGTTGTAAATTGTAGCCATGAAAGCGTAAGAACTCAACGGGATTCCCTTCTTTGTATGATTTGAGGGGGTAGGTCCCGTTGAGTTCTTAAGAATTAGAATATTTTTCGTCTAAATGGCAAAACCCCATTCCATTTTTCTGATGATGTTTTTGAAAAATGCAGTTCATTGATCCATCCGCCCGTTGCTCGATAGTATCTATCAATACTTTCAAAGTAAAGTTAGAAGAAAGAAGAAATCACTCAATTTCCTAGATGACATACTATCCTCAAATAATAATAAAACCTTAGTATTTTTTTGTATCTCATCAAAAATGGAAATTTTTCTAAGTTTATTGAAGAAGTTCTATTTACTCAATAAACCTCGCTCTCTTTTGTTTGCCCACTATTCTACTATTCTATTTTATATTACATAATATAATAATAATAATATGTAATATATATAAAAAAGTTCTGATATTTTTTTTTTGAAAAATTAAAAACTTAGACTAGTAATCTTTGACGAACAGGATAAAGAATCTTTTTTTTCTTTCGACACAAGAAAGAGATGTGGAAAATTCCTTTTCTTGTGTCGAATACTAGGAAGATGAATAATCGTCCCTATAATTTTGTGTTCCACGCATTTATCCGTTCTATTCCCCGCTTACTTATGTCTAGTATCTAGTCGAATTTTATTCGATTAGAATAGAAAACACTATTAATGTATTTTATGACATTGAAATGTGATAATAGTAACGTAACATAATCATACCATCCCAATTTGGATTCAAAAAAAGTAAAAAGTCTTCTTCACAATCTACATACTATGACTAGGAATGCAGTACAAGGAATGAGTATAAAAAAGCAAAAGGCTTTTCATAATATCCATTTTTTAGCATAAAGAGTCGTCAAAAATAATTTTGTTATTTTTACGTTATGAGCTCAATGTCGATAAATCCGCGAGTCTAGAAATTCATTTCTGACAATTGAACCTTCTCGAACTGTTTCTTTTTAAGAACCAAAAATATTTGTGCCAAAATAACAGATGCCAAGAAGAACAAAAGGCCTTGGACACGTAAGGGATCTTGAAGTACTATTTCTGCATCTCCCTGACCAAATCCGCCCACATTGGGATTACTCGTCAACGGTTGATCCAATTTGATAGATTCGCCTTCTGAAACAAGAAGTTCTGGCCCTGGAGGGATAATATCAACCACTTGACGTCCATCCGATGCATCCGCTATGGTTATTTCGTAACCCCCTTTTTCTTTTCGTATTATTTTACCTACTATACCTGCTGATGTAGCATTATAAACTGTATTGTTACTTTTGCTCCCGTCGGGATAAATCTGACCCCTTCCCCTGTTTCCGCCTACATATATAGGATATTTTAAGAAGTGAACCTCTTTCGTAGTAGCGGGGTCCGGGGAAAGGATAGGAAAGGTTATTTCACTATATTTCTGACCAGGAACGGGGCCTATCACAAGAATATTTTTTTTATTGGGGCGATAGCTCTGAAAAGACAGATTGCCTATCTTTTCTTTTATCTCGGGGGAAATCCGATCAGCAGGAGCTAATTCAAAACCCTCTGGTAAAATAAGAACAGCCCCTACATTCAAAGCACCCTTTTTACCATTAGCAAGAACTTGTTTTAGTTGCATATCATAAGGGATTCGAACAACTGCTTCAAATACAGTATCTGGAAGTACCGTTTGTGGAACTTCAATATCCACGGGCTTATTAGCTAAATGGCAATTGGCACATACAATACGACCAGTCGCTTCTCGCGGATTTTCATAACCCTGCTGTGCAAAAATGGGATATGCACTTGAAATGGATGGCCGAGTTATGATATATATCATGAGCGATACGGAAATGGATCGAGTAATTTGTTCCTTTATCCAAGAAAAAGTCTTTCTAGTTTGCATGGTCCAACCATTGAGCCCAAAAATGTCTACAATAAATTTGGTAGGTCGCTAACCTAGTTCCCTATCCGCAATTCTGCTATTTACTGGAATAATTTTACTGGAATAAAAATATATAGAATAAATCTTTGGGATGGGTAGAAAAATAAAGAGTAAGTATGGTTTTACATGCTTTGCTTCTGTACAACTACAAAGTAAGAAACGTTAGAATTGAATTGGATTAATATCAGTAGATCCTTTTTTAATCATTCATTGAATGATAAATCACTACAAGTGACGGAGAAACACGATTTAAATAACGAAAAATCCAAAATTTAAATAGAGTATCTAGAATGACTGGAAAAGTAGAAACAAGACCAGATATAATTTGATCATTATGAGCAAATCCAAAATCTTTGTAGACAAAGCCAATCATTAGTTCCCAACCATGGGGCGAATGGAATCCGATACATAAATCTGTTAATAAAAGAATCGAAAAAGCCTTTATTGTGTCACTTAAGTTATATAGGAATTCCTGAGCCCAAGAGTTAAGAATAACAAGTTCTTTATTACCCAAAATTGAATAACCACTTAGAATAACGAAACAGATTATATTTGTCAAGAAGTGCAAAATCGTATGGATATGATCCTCATTGTGTATCTTGATTAATTGGAGCGTTTCTTTGTGGATTCCTATACGAAGGTTTTGTAGATGTGTCTCCGAGTATTCCTTGTATTCCTTGATCATTTCCTCCAAAAGAAAGATTTCCTCCAATTCTATGAATTTTTCGAGAATATTTTTTTCTTGAATATCATTCAAAAAAATTTCAGATTGCCTAGTATTCCACCAATAAGTAACCCAAGATTCCAGACTTTTATTAAATGAGAGAGAAATCCACCAGGGCAAAAATACTACAGATGCGAGATATAAAAGAGGGTTGAATGCTTTCTTTTTTGACATTTTTTCATTTCGTCTATGAATTTTTAATGAACCGACCTCATTAGTTGACTCTACGCCATCCAATATTTTTCTCATGCATGAGTTCTATTACAAAGTATCGAACTTATGAATCTATTCACTGTTTTGTTTTGTGGTTGTTACGTTACGTATACGTCTTCTTTGACTAGAAAGAATGAGCGTTATGAAGAAACTTCAGTTAAGTTATGGTATAGAAAAGGGGGACTCTTTAGTTTTTCCTTACTGCTGAGAAAGCATTCACTCTCTCAGCTCATTTCTCAAAATACTTCAATCGGTACACGCAAGAAATAGGCCAATTCGGCAGCTTTTTGTTCGATTTCCCGTGGAGTAACATTCTCATCAGTACGAGTCAAGGGAATGGCCCCCTGGCCTCTGATATCCATATAAAGGACACGGCGAGCATAAATACCTTCTTTAACTTCTATTCTGACGGACTGAATATCCTTTATAGGGAATCGGAGGAAGATGCGACGATTTTTTCCAGGGAATCCCCAACGAAAAATACACACCATTCCTTCTTTTCTATCGAATCGATCATAACCACCCCCTACATTCCACGAAATTGTGCACCACAAATAGGAGCTAATAAAGAGACCCGCGATCCCATAGAAAGACATCACAATCCCTTGTGGAAAAAAAAGGATTTGCTGAGACGGAAATAAAGATATCAAGTTTTTCCCAAGATAACTGGAAGTTCCAACCAATAAGAATCCTAATGAACCTAAAAAAAGGATAATGGCCCAGCAGAAATTACTTGTTTTTTGCGACCCCGTTATAGGTTGTATCCATATATGTTCTGATCGACAACTCATACTTGATCTGGTTTCGTTTTATTGGAATTGAGAGAATACCCTAGACTTTACTCTTTTTGTTTCCGAAGTAACTCTCATCAACTAGTACTAGTTTGATGTGAACCTTTAAGAGTAATTTATCAAATTGGTTAGATCTAAAATAAAAAAAAAAATACCCTTCGTATGATCCCATCAATATACATATATCCATATACATATTTTACAGTTCAGCCATCCGGCGATCCTGATATTTTTTCAAATAGATAGAATTCCTTTACCCCCATATCATCTTTCTACAGGCCAAAGAGCCCCTTTTCGACGGAAACGCCGCATGTTATACCTTCTTTTCTTACATTAAATAGGTATCTGCGTTATGATACAAGTATTAGTTTTGAAAAAAAAAATGGATCAGAGTTGGGCCCATCAGATCTAAACAGTCTTATTTTTTTGAACATGAAGAAATAAAGAAGCCATTGCCATTGCCGGAAATACTAAGCCTACTAAAGGCACCAAAACAGAGGGAAAGTCGAAAGTTGTCATATAAAGGATACCTCAATTTACTATTTGTACCTGTTATTATTTATATTATAAAGATAAAGATTAGTATAAATCTAAGTATATATCTAAGTGAGTATAGAAGGTACAAAAGCATATCTATAGTTTCTATATTCTAGAATTATATATTATATATATAATATAATAATATAATATAATAATATATATTATATATTTGGATTTGGATTATATATACATATTTTTATTTTCCTAGAATTTAACGAAAATAAGAATTCACTATTTTTCTTGTTGATAGAGGCCTCTTAACTGAATTAGTAATCAAGAATATAGATAAAAAGGAGTTATCCACAACTTTTGATTTCTTTTTACAATTTAGATCTTATGTCAACAAAGAAACCCCATTCATATTCGTTTTACTTGGATTCTGATAAACTAACTATTTGTTTGCTACAAATAAAAAAGGAACTTAATGCTCTATTGAATTTTGATTCAAAGGAAAGAAAGCGTGGAGCTGAAATAACTCACTCAGAACGCTTTTTAAAGGATTACGTGGTACGATTAGATCGAATAAGCCCTTCTGGAATAAATATTCAGCCGCCTGTGAACCTTCAGGTACTGTTTTATTCAATGTTTGTTCAATTACTCTTTTACCCGCAAATGCAATATAGGCATTGGG